TGGCGACTTGGCTCACTATTCATCGAACCATACCGATTGATCTAGCAATGATGGAATGGATATTCTGTTTACTGAATCACATAAAATTTTAGTCAACTCCATCCATATATATCATACGTATGAACGGAAGCAAGACAGAGAAATGGAGGGCATTTTCATTGCAAGTTCGAATTTGAGCTTGAGCCAGGTACAAATATAAAGAAATGCAAATTGATAAAGCATTACTGGGAAAAATTATGTCACTTAGGCTGATGGAGTCTTTTATCGGATATCAAAATTGATCCAATTTATACCTAATTCTTTTATTATGATATTACGATCAGGGTACAAAAAAAGAGAAAATCAATGAATTCAAGAGTCAATCTGCTCTCTATGAATGAGATAAAAAAAGAAGAATCAGGAAAAGCATAGAGTTTCCATTTTTTTAGCACACGCAATTGAATGTTCAAAAAGGAATTCGCAAATATTTTTTTTGGTAGTAGAATCTCTAAAATACAATGGAATTGCGTACATATATAGTCATAGGAGTAATCTTTAGGAAGTACATGCCGATATAGCTATCTAGCTATCCGTATATCACATCTTTTATCATAATTGAACTTGGTGCAACATAGGTTAGGTCGCACTCTACCATAATGTCTATCTTCTATTTATATTCAATGAAATATTCAAGCACGATGATCCTATATAGGGATATGTGCATAAGAAATAGACCCGGACTCGGTATCCACGTATAAAAATTTATGTTCTGGGGTTTACATATACACATATATTTTATTATAATTAGAATAATTTAGAATAATGAGAATTGATAATGATTAGTCGTAAATCGATTGGATTTTGCATCCATTAAGGGAATACAAATGGAGATACAAATTGAAGAGCTGTTCGCTAATTCAAAGTAAGAAAAGTAAGTAAGAGTAAAAGAGTAATAAGTAAATAGTTAATGAAGTAAAGAGTGAATTATTCTAAATTGCCCTGCATTTTACGGTCTGTAACCGGGGCCGGGAATCTTTTCACTTTTCTATAGATCTATCGAATCTATAGAAAAGTGAAAAGAGAAGGTAAGTTTTTAAGCGACGCGTGTTTTGAGATAAAATCAATCGAAGAAAAGAATAGAAACAGGATCCAATAAAAAAGAGGAATTCTTTTTTGGAAAAGGATAAGTACAATGGGATTCAAGATCCAAAAATAAAAGAAATTAAGAAAGTAAAAAATTCAAATCAAAACAAAATGAGTAGAGAAATAGAATAATAATAAATAGAATTCTATAAATTAGAAATAGATTATAAATAGAATATAAGGAATATAAGTATATATATATATACTATAGAATTCTATAATAGAAATAGAATCGAATTTCTTATATAATTTCTTTATTTCTTTATCCATTTTGGATGGGATTTTTTGGCGGCATGGCCAAGTGGTAAGGCGGGGGACTGCAAATCCTTTATCCCCAGTTCGAATCTGGGTGTCGCCTGATCAACAAAAAAAAATACTTGGAATTTATTAATCCTGTTGATCGAACTTGACGAATTCTTGCCCCGCAAAAGCATAGGCAAGGGCTAGGTCTGTCGATACTTGATTTCCGTAGGGCCTATAAAAGACTGTCATATTTTTTCTCAAAATCTGGGTTCTGAGTGTGGCTAAAACAGGTACCAAGAAATCTGAAGCAACCCAATCTTATTAATGATTGGTTTGGGCTATTCTGAATTGAATCAAATAAAAGAAATAGTGAGAATTCATTCTGGGCATCAGAACTATGAAAGTAAGAAGTCGGAAATCTTGGTATCCAAAGGTTCCTAAGAGACACTCCATTTTGGCTACTAAGGTTGAATAAAGGATTCTAAAAAAGATTAGAAAGACTCCCTAATTATTTTACACTATAACTTTCTTAATATTGAGGCAGTGTCTACTAACTCTGTCTGCGATGAAATTAGATTAGATAGGCTTATGGGAAATTCATTTAATAATTGTGGGTGGAAAGAACTGAAAATACTTTGTATCCAGACTCACTAGAGTCTCTTAGTGCTGCTCATAAATTTAATCAGAATGGTTGAATGGCTCTTCTTTTTTTTCTTATATCTTATATTTTATTTGATTTTTTATTATTCTATTTTCTTTTTTTTTCCAATTATTTCTATTTCAATAGAATTCTATTGAATAAGAAATATAGGAACTTTTTATGAGTGGATTCATGAAATTGTTTCATAAAGAGCCGTAAGTAAGAATCCTATTTTGACTCTGCACCATTGATTCCACTATGATTATGAATCAATAATGGAATAATTCCTTCATTTCATAGAGATAGGGGACATCATTCACATGGATATAGTAAGTCTCGCTTGGGCTGCTTTAATGGTAGTGTTTACATTTTCTCTTTCGCTTGTAGTATGGGGAAGGAGTGGGCTTTAGAGCTAGGAATATTACTAATTTAGTACTTTACTGAAAAATATACTTGTATCAATTGTGATCGTTTTGCGAAAGCTTAAAAAAAACT